TTGTCGCACAAAAAAACTTTTTGAATGTCCGGTAGAAACCGATTTCGCTAAAGAAAAAGATTTTACTGCAGTTAAATACCCTTTTTTCTTCCAAATATTCCTACGAATATGTTTTTTTGACATAGAAATACATTTTTTTGGAACTGCCATTCAAAAAAGGGTTACTCATTTTTATTTATCGTTGTATGTGAAAGACGTGTATTGTTCGGAATAGATCGTTTTTTTTTAATCATTATCTATACTTTATTCTGTATTCTGTGAATAATAGTTTTTTTTTTTTTCACTTTCAACATTTAACATAATTTAACATTTAAAACAAAATTTGACATTTAAAACATAATTTAACATTTAACATAAAATAAATAACATAAAATAAAAACATAAAATAAACATAAAATAACAAATAATATATAATATATAAACAAATAATATATATATAAAATAATATAATATATATATATTAATTATTTATATTTATATTTCATTATTTTTTTTCATTATTTTTTTTTTTTTTTTTTCATTATTATCGTTTATTGTTCTTTTCGAAAGAGATAAGAATTGGTGAATCGGAAACAATTTTTAATTATAAAAAAAATCTCAATTTGTTTGTTTTCTTATGGAACATACATATCAATATGCATGGATAATACCTTTTCTTCCACTTACAGTTACTATGTCAATAGGATTTGGACTTATACTTATTCCGACAGCAACAAAAAATATTCGTCGTATATGGGTTTTTCCTAGTATTTTTCTCTTAAGTATAGCTATGGGATTTTCGGCCAATCTGTCTATTCAACAAATAAATGGAAGTTTTATTTATCAATATCTATGGTCTTGGACCATAGATATTGATTTTTCCTTAGAGTTTGGATATTTGATCGATCCACTTACTTCTATTATGTCAATACTAATTACTACTGTTGGAGTCATGATTCTTATTTATAGTGACAATTATATGTCTCACGACCAAGGATATTTGAGATTTTTTGCTTATATGAGTTTTTCCAATACTTCCATGTTGGGATTAGTTACTAGTTCTAATTTGATACAAATTCATATTTTTTGGGAACTAGTGGGAATGTGTTCATATTTATTAATAGGGTTTTGGTTCACACGACCAATTGCCGCAAGTGCTTGTCAAAAAGCTTTTGTAACTAACCGTGTAGGAGATTTTGGTTTATTATTAGGAATCTTAGGTCTTTATTGGATAACAGGTAGTTTGGAATTTCGGGATTTGTTCAAAATAGCTAATAACTTGATCCATAATAATGGGGTCAGCTCCTTATTTGCTACTTTGTGTGCCTCTTTATTATTTGTCGGTGCAGTTGCTAAATCTGCACAATTCCCCCTCCACGTATGGTTACCTGATGCCATGGAAGGACCTACTCCTATCTCGGCCCTTATACACGCTGCTACTATGGTAGCAGCAGGAATTTTTCTTGTAGCTCGGCTTATTCCTCTTTTCATAGACATACCTTATATAATGAATTTCATTTCCTTAATGGGTGTAATAACAGTACTATTAGGAGCTACTTTTTCTCTTGCTCAAAGAGACATTAAAAGAAGTTTAGCCTATTCTACAATGTCTCAATTAGGTTATATTATGTTAGCTCTAGGTATAGGTTCTTATCGAGCGGCTTTATTCCATTTGATCACTCATGCCTATTCTAAAGCTTTATTGTTTTTGGGATCTGGATCTATTATTCATTCAATGGAACCTATTGTTGGATATTCACCAGAAAAAAGTCAGAATATGGTTCTTATGGGTGGTTTAACAAAATATATTCCAATTACAAGAACTACTTTTTTATTAGGTACACTTTCTCTTTGTGGTATTCCACCTCTTGCTTGTTTTTGGTCCAAAGATGAAATTCTTAATGATAGTTGGTTATATTCACCAATTTTTGCAATAATACCTTATTTCACAATAGGATTAACCGCATTTTATATGTTTCGGGTATATTTACTTACCTTTGATGGGTATTTGCGCGTTTATTTTCAAAATCACAGTAGCACTAAAAATAATTTGTTCTATTCAATATCTCTATGGGGAAAAGAAGCACCAAAAAAAGTCAATAAAAATTTACTTTTATCAAAAATGAATAATAAGGTTGACTTTTTTTCAAAAGATACATATAAAATTATTGATAATGATAAGATACGATACTTTAGTACTTACTTTCGAAATAAATATACTTCCATGTATCCTCATGAATCAGACAATACTATGCTATTTCCTCTGCTTGTATTGTTACTATTTACTTTGTTCGTTGGATCAATAGGAATTTCTTTTGATTTTGATCAAGGGGTAATGGATTTTGATATATTATCGAAATGGTTAACCCCATCCCAAAATCTTTTCCATCCAAATTCGAATTATTCTGTGAATTGGTATGAATTTTTTACAAATTCCATTTTTTCAGTAAGTATAGCCATTTTTGGATTATTCATAGCATATATTTTATATGGGTCTGTTTATTCATTTTTCCAGAATTTG